TCTAGTGCCCGGAAATAATATTCCAAAGCCTTTGTATGCTCTCCATTGCTTGTGTGTATAAGGCCTATGTTATAGAGTATATAACTTCGATCATAGGGATCAATTTCTAGTCGCGTAGCTTCATAATAATTCTGCAAAGCTTCCGCATAATTTCCTTCGGATTGAGCCAACATCCGTTACGGTCGTTCATTCTATTCAAAAAATCTCCGTTCCAAAACCGTACATGAGGTTTTCATCTCATACGGCTCCTCCCTTCTGTACATAGTACTAAGCGAAATAATCTATAGAATAAAAATAGAATTAGTCCCATCTCATTATGGACCGAAAGGGGCTGGTATTTTTCCAAGAAATCTCTAGCCAACCTTCCCGCAAGAGGTTTTTCTTAACACCAATGAATTCTATTAATGCTAGAGGAAAACGATAGCTCCAAGAATTTCTTTGTTCTCAACGCCTCCTATTTAGAGGAATTAGCCACTTCAACGATCTTTGATGGTTATAGGGGTATCCAAAGTACAAACCTGATGGTTGTTTGTTATCCCAACCATTCTTCCCAGCCCTGATACCGATCAGGAAAGGGCTAATTTCTAACAAAGTTTTTCTCTTGTTGATTCCTATTTCTAGGTGTAGTGCTTTTCTCCCCTATGCTGCCTATTGGTACTAGTAGAGTAGGATTGGCCTGTAATACAGAACCTATCCTGTAGGTGTAACCTTTCGCTCAATACTCAAATCTACAATTGAAGCATCTGAGGCCGCATCAATCGAGGATACACGACAGAAGGAATTGTTAGTTCACCTCACCTTCTCCAAGCGTGGGTTTCCTTTACTAATTTTGTTCTCTCTATGCGAACCCCCTCTCTTTCTCGTAAGACTGAGGTGTAGGTAGGGCTAAAAAAAAAAAAAAAGAGTCAAATCGCACCATCTCTATAATAAGTAAATGCCCTTTTTTCCCCTGAGGTTGTCGGAATTATTCGCAATAAAATATTGGCTACAATTGAGGAGGTCTTATCAATGAAATTTCCATTTATACGGGATCTAGGCATAATTCCCAACCCATTCTATATAGAATTGTTTTCATTCCTTCACAAAATACCATAAAAACAAACACATTCGATTCTTATAAATCGATCGATCCATATATATGCTATAAATGGATAAGAGAGGTATGGATTTTCCGCTCAGCTCAAATTGTGTCCTTTTCCTTCTGTTTGGACAAGAAGAGATATGAAATATTTGACTAAGATTGGATTTCATTCCACTTTTCTATTTCTCAACAATAACTTCTCTCATCAGCTATTTCGCGTTTTCAAAGTCATTAATTGTCTCATACCCTTTTTTAGATTCCGATTGTATGGCGTAGCGTACCTTATGCAAACAGAATTTTAGGGTTCCTTTATTTTATTATGGAATAAGAAGAATTCTTCCATTCTCTTTTTCTTTGGTTTGGGGAAAACCCAAACTAAAACTTTTCGAGGGAGCGGAATTCCTAGTAAAAAAATCCTGGATCCTTCCACTTAGATGAAAAGGAATTTTTCCAATAGAACCAAGGAACCCCCGAGCGGTTGTGGTTGTACCTGTACTGCAGGAATAGGAAAACTCGCTATTCACTCAGTTTATTTTCCATAATAAGATTATGTAGGAGAGATGGCCGAGCGGTTCAAGGCGTAGCATTGGAACTGCTATGTAGACTTTTGTTTACCGAGGGTTCGAATCCCTCTCTTTCCGTTTCTCTTAATTCATCAACGTTAACGATCACAATGTATCAAATCAAATAACAGTTTATTCCAGCAATAATACCTTTATTTAATAGAAATTCTCTATAGTAAATTACTGTGGTATGTAAAATACACATAGAGGAAAGAACAAAAAAAAAAAGGATCCTAGGGTTAATCCATTTCTGCTAGTTGAATGGAAAATACCAATTAAGGGCCTTAGGTCGATTTAGTTCGGGGAAAGGGGAAGAGGAAGAAAATTCTATGAACCTTTCCTTTTTTCATTAAGTTCAAGTCTTACGAGAGTAATATTCTACAACTAACAACTCATTTATTTTGAGACCGACCCACTTCCTATCTAGGATTTTTTTAACTAGTCCTTTATATTGCAATGTGTCAATCGTCAAATGCTTTGGCAATTTCCCCGGGTCGGATGAAGCAATAGAATTTTGAACCAGACATTTTGATCTTTGGTTATCCTTCGTAGTAATAATATCTCGGGGTTTGCAACGAAAACTTGGTATATCGACTATACGACGATTAACTAAAATATGTCTATGGTTAACTAATTGCCGGGCCTCAGGAATGGTTGAAGCCATACCCAATCGAAAAAGGATATTATCCAAACGCATTTCAAGTAATTGTAGTAAAACCTGACCTGTTGACCTTTTTGCTTTTCCAGCGATATGTACATATCTAAGTAATTGTCGTTCTGTCAGACCATAATGAAAACGCAATTTCTGTTTTTCTTGAAGACGAATACGATATTGCTCTTTTTTCCCAGAATGGAATTTCTTTTTCAGATTACTTCCGGATTTAGGTGTTTTTCTAGTGAGTCCTGGTAAAGCTCCCAGACGGCGTATTTTTTTAAAACGAGGTCCTCGATAACGGGACATGAAGACTCCTTTTTGATTTTATTGAAATTTCATTTTACACAATGAATTTCATTGTATTTACATTAAAGAATACAGCGAAATTAAAACTGAATTAAACTAAAGGATAAACAGAGTAAAATCTACTAAAGTACCACAAAAAATGGAATTTCATCAACATCTGGATTTTTTGTATATATATTATTTATTTTATTGTTTTGTATCTAGCAAAATTGTAAGGTAGAACCACAGAATAGATCCTGGATTCTCCATTTAATTCGGAGAAAAAGAGAGATTCTTGTTCATGGAACATCGATATAGAAAAAAGCCGACTATCGGATTTGAACCGATGACCCTCGCATTACAAATGCGATGCTCTAACCTCTGAGCTAAGTGGGCTTACATAACAGAAATAGTGTAACAAATAGAAATATGTATAGTATAGGAAATCTGTAAAATGTCAGATCTTAATTATTAATCTTAGCTATTAACTAGTTCGAAATTTGAAGTTCTACTTAGAAAAAAATACTAGAACTTCATAAAAATCAAGTTAGCTTGATATGCTTAACTAGAGGATATCCTTAAATAGGATTATAGAATTTATTGAACTTTCTTTTTATTTCTCTAATTCGCAAATTGATTTTTCTAATAGAATAAAATCTATTCCAATTTCTATATTGAATTTGATTTCAGATATTTTCAATTTGATATGGCTCGGACAAGTAATCTAATACATAGAAAAGAATAATATATATGAAAGATATAATAAAGAGAAAATGCGAATTTCTTGGCATTTTCATTCGATCATTATAGACATTTTTTGAGATATTTTGTTTTTTTTTGTTATTTCTTAATAATTTAATGATTAATATTTCACTAAGGAGAACATAGAATCATAGCAAATTAAATTGCTAATTCTGATTAGAAAAAAAAATGAATATCAAGCGTTAGAGTATGATTTTGAATACTCTAAAAAAGAAGGGTGGGGGAGAGAAAAACTTTGGGATATATTGATTCGGATTGAATTGCAAATACATCAACGATAGAATCAATTCAATTCTGAATTGCAACAAGCAGGGTCTCTCAAATAGAGACGAACTGCTAGACTACGTCGAGTAATGAATTCAACGATTCCAAAAAAAAAACTAAGAGATGGATGAAATTACACAAGGAATCTAGGTCTCAATCAAAGAAAAGGAAAATGGGGATATGGCGAAATCGGTAGACGCTACGGACTTGATTGTATTGAGCCTTGGTATGGAAACCTGCTAAGTGGTAACTTCCAAATTCAGAGAAACCCTGGAATTAAAAAAGGGCAATCCTGAGCCAAATCCGTGTTTTGAGAAAACAAGTGGTTCTCGAACTAGAATCCAAAGGAAAAGGATAGGTGCAGAGACTCAATGGAAGCTGTTCTAACGAATCGAGTTGATTACGTTGTGTTGGTAGTGGAACTCCCTCTAAATTAGAGAAAGTAAGGGGTTTATACATCTAATACACACATATGGATACTGACATAGCAAACGATTAATCACAGAACCCATATCATAATATAGGTTCTTTATTCTTTTTTAGAATGAAATTAGGAATGATTATGAAATAGAAAATTCAGAATTTTTTTAGAATTATTGTGAATCCATTCCAATCGAATATTGAGTAATCAAATCCTTCAATTCATAGTTTTCGAGATCTTTTAAAAAGTGGATTAATCGGACGAGGATAAAGAGAGAGTCCCATTCTACATGTCAATACTGACAACAATGAAATTTCTAGTAAAAGGAAAATCCGTCGACTTTATAAGTCGTGAGGGTTCAAGTCCCTCTATCCCCAAACCCTCTTTTATTCCCTAACTCTAACTATACTATAGTATTTATCCTCTTTTTTTCTTTTTATCAATCGGTTTAAGATTCATTAACTTTCTCATTCTACTCTTTCACAAAGGAGTGCGAAGAGAACTCAATGGATCTTATGCTATTCATTGAATAGATTTCTTTTTTATTATAGTATAGGCAAGGAACTTCGATTATTAACTCTATTTTTAAGTATTATTAAGTAAGCCATGCACAATGCATAGGACTACCCCCCCCATTTCCAAATTTGGAATTTGGAATACTTTATTGATTTTTTAGTCCCTTTAATTGACATAGATACAAATACTCTACTAGGATGATGCACAAGAAAAGGTCAGGATAGCTCAGTTGGTAGAGCAGAGGACTGAAAATCCTCGTGTCACCAGTTCAAATCTGGTTCCTGGCACAGAAAAAAAAAGGATCTACCGAATAGGTATTGATACAAATACCTCGAGATAGGTTGGAATACATATTCGTTAATAATATAGATAGAGTATGATTTATTCATCTAAGTAGATAAATCTCTAAATGGAGGCACTTCTTTTTCTTTTTAGAAAAGGGTCAAAATCTCT